TGGGTACCAGAAAAGTAAATGAATTCAGGATTTGATCTGTTCTCTCTGAATGATATAAAGACAGAAAGGAACCTTATAGAGTTTACCTTTTTTTAGCACTTAACTTTTTTAGTGGATTCCTTGTTCAAAAAAAAATTATTCGCAAAAAAAAAAGAGGCATTTTTACCCATTTGTTGGTTGAATTCGTGGAATACGATTGAAGTGCGCAACGCAAAAGGGTTTGATATTCAATATCTTCAATGAAATATTGAAGCACGCTAATTACTTTAATTAAGTTCCTATGGCATATCATATATAAATAAGATCCCGGATTGGGTATATCTGTGTAACAATTTCTGTTCTGGGGTTTACATATACACAAAATTACACATAAATGTTGTTATAGTTATACTTGAAATTGAAAAGGATTTATTATTGAAAATTATTGATACTGATTAGTTGTGTATCAATTGCATTTTCTTATGCCATTAAGGGAACACAATACGAGATCCAAGAACTTAACAGTCAATAGTTAATGGGTCCAATTTCGTTTGCGCTGAATTTTTGATTGTGTGACTCAAAATCCAAATATTTTCTTTCAAAAAAGGAGGGAAATTTTTCGGCGTTGTGTATTTTGATATTTGAGATACTATACAATTAATAGAAGGGTCCGGCTCCAATCAAAACAAAAAAGGAAGGATTTTTTTAGTTTCAGTTTATTAGGAAAGGAATAAGGAAAATGGTATTCCAGATGCAAATCAATAAATAAAAAAAGGGGGGGATTAAGTATTTATTAAGTAATAACCCACCAGGAATATTTCCATCTATTTTTATCATTTTGGCGGCATGGCCGAGTGGTAAGGCGGGGGACTGCAAATCCTTTTTCCCCAGTTCAAATCTGGGTGTCGTCTGATCAAGAAAAAACTCGAAATCCCTTTGCTTGCTGATATAATAAAAGTCGCCGAATCCTTGCCTAGCATAAGCAGAGGAAAAGGACTCGAACTTCCGAAACTTGCTTTATTTTGATTTTAAGAAGCTGGAGGCTAAAAGACTTTCAATCCTTGCGCTTGGGATTCCAGGGAGAATTTTAGTATAGGAAGGGCTAGACTATCAAAACTTCCAGTACTAATGTCTAATGACTGATTCTTGAATTAAACGGTTGAGCGGGGAATTGGTAGTTGTGGAAAGGGTGGAAGATGCTTTGTATACAGACTCGCGAGAATTTATGAGTGCTCAGACATACATTCAAGCAATATTGGATGAATAATTGCTTTCTTTTATAGAATATAGAATATAAAAAAAAGACTAAGGGTTGGGGTTGAAAAATAAAACTTCTTTATTTTCGGTAACACCTAAGCAAAATAGATTATTAATATAATAGAGGGTCTCCCAAGTATTTCACAACAACACTCGGGAGGCCGTAAGGATTAGATCAAACGGTAAATAGAGATATGTGATAGATAGTGATTTATCTTGATTGTATATTGTTATGCTGTTTTATTATGAAGGGTAACAAAAGAAACAATAGGTCTTACTATTCCTGCATGTTCCATTAATCGCCCTCCCTTGATAATTACAAGAAAGTAACTGTCTATCTTGCTTGTACTTAATGCTTCCAAATTCTCCCACAAATCATATCCGAACTTGTTATGGGTGGAGTTATTGGGTTGGTTCATCAATAGCCTTCGTTCAAAATCCCTTTTTGACTCTGTGCCATTGATTACATTATTATTAGTGATCAATAATGGAAGAGTTTCTTCATATTCATAGAGATAGGAGACAGAATTCACATGGATATAGTAAGTCTTGCTTGGGCTGCTTTAATGGTAGTCTTTACATTTTCCCTTTCACTCGTAGTATGGGGAAGAAGTGGACTCTAGGATCATTACTAATTTAATTGAGTTGAGTAATCAAACTGTATTAATGGTTTCATAGATCGTTCTGCAAAGCGTTTTTCAAGAAAAATATCTTCATAGAAAAATTCTACTGGAATCCAGTAAAGTAATGTAATAGATGAAGAATAACCTTTCAATCAAACAAATATTTCAATTATTCCGATGTTTGTATTTTGAAAGTAAAAGGAATACACATGATATGAAATCAAAATTTTTTCCAACCGAATTCGTCCTAAAATAAAAATATTCTATTTAGATGAACTTTAACAGAATGATATATGGATATTACAATGAGGAGCAACCAACCCCCCTTTTTATTTGTTTCCCGCTTTACTGTTCGAAGAGGAAGTCTATCTGTTATTATGTAGATACGTACTTTATACCGATATACCGATGGAAACATCGATATAGCGTTTGTCCAACGAAGTACTACGCATAATATTGCGGTGGGCGATTCACATATTGTGCATTTACCTTTTAGACTCCTAGAAATGTTATTTCTGTTTTATCGACTCGCTTAATATCATGGTTCACGCGTTATAAATAGGTGGTATCTACTACTCTTTTTACAAATATGAAGAATTGAATTTCCCACGGAATTCCTTGAATCACCTGTCAATGGCTAA